ATGAAATCAAAAAAATAAACTGCTCCAATTCCATCTCTATCGAATTTGAATATCAGAATAGCGGATATAGTCATGATTCAATAGGTCAGGTCCACTTACTTTTTCTTTTGTTGATTTCTAACCTTTCGAATCAATTTGGTTGGTATAATGGAAAATAGGACTATTCGGTGATTCAAGAAGTGACTTTTCATTATTCCTAAATTCATACTAATGAAAATTGACTAAACAAATGTTCAACTTTATAACTAAATATAATGATAATGTATTATCCAGTTAGTTACTTTTTTTATTACAAATAAAAATAAAATTCTCCCATCAAATATGAATACTAGATTGGGGTTTTACAAAGCCCCTTATCGGATTTGAACCGATGACTTACGCCTTACCATGGCGTTACTCTACCACTGAGTTAAAAGGGCCTTTTTTATTTAATTCCGGAATTATTCACTATGTGGATAAAATATCTATATGTACATATATTATAAACATAAGTATATATGCATTAAGTACGTGCAGTAGCTACATAGTGTCTAGCGGCTCATTGTTGAATAATAAAAAAAATGGATTTACCTAGGAAGTCTAGGAGAAAATGTAATGAATTGTTTCAAGACCGACTCGAATTGCTTTTTTCTTTTATTGAATTGATCCCACCAGAACAAAATTCACTTGATTGATACATGTACATACACCTAGCAATTCAACATAAAATTCAAGATATTTCATCGAATCATGGAATGAAGAGATTCCACTTGTCTTCTGAACTAAATTCTTGGAGAAAAAATCCTCCTCTTCTACTAGATTTCTAATGTCGATTCTAATGAATAATTCGTCAATGACGAATAAAAAAAAATTCTATGCAATTCTGGAAGGGGGAAAGATCCCTCGGATAGAATCATTCGATTATATTGACAATTTCAAAAAACTGATCATACTATGATCATAGTATGATGGCCGTTGGTCAAGCAGGCCCCCATCGTCTAGTGGTTTAGGACATCTCTCTTTCAAGGAGGCAGCGGGGATTCGAATTCCCCTGGGGGTAGGGTACTACGAAAGGAAGTTGATCATGGATTACCAATAAGTCGAAAATGGATTCTTCCTGGGTCGATGCCCGAGCGGTTAATGGGGACGGACTGTAAATTCGTTGGCAATATGTCTACGCTGGTTCAAATCCAGCTCGGCCCAATAATTCGCCAATCCGCCATGAGATGATATAACCCCCTTTGTACTTCAGAAATACCCGATCCGGAGATAAAAACAAATCAAATTTTCTGCTAGATCCCGTATTTCCCTGGGATTGTAGTTCAATTGGTCAGAGCACCGCCCTGTCAAGGCGGAAGCTGCGGGTTCGAGCCCCGTCAGTCCCGACGGATCCAATAAAATAAATATATCAAAAAATCTCTCCCTTTTTATGAAGGGGACCGGGGGAAGAATTCCATTGTCAAAGCAAAAGGGAAATCCGTATTTCTTTTTTCATTTAGCTTTTATTGTTTGTTTGGGTTTGTAACTATGTGACGACTGGAAGTGGAAGAGCTATTTGATGAGACTTCATCAGATGATTGTACAATAAAATAAGGAACTAGATAGATTAGAGAGAAAAAAAGAACAGATAATAAAAAATGATAAATAAATTAAAGGAATTTTGGATTAGGTCAGCAATCCAAGTTTGGGGCGGTATGGATAAAAGAACTTCCTATGTTATACTATTCAATTCTCGACGACGAATTGATTTGATAGTTCAAATATTGTTATTCATGATATTGATCTGATTCAAGATCATCGAGAGGTAATATTCATTCATTGAATTTACAGGCCAAAGATTTATCATCTCTATGGGATTAAATCCCGAGTTATTGCAAAGTAAAAAACCGATGAGATTATGGAAGTCAATATTCTTGCATTTATTGCTACTGCACTATTTATTCTAGTTCCTACCGCTTTTCTACTTATCATTTATGTAAAAACAGTCAGTCAAAACGATTAATTATTAACTAATTTGAATGAAACTTGACTTCTGAGTTCTTAGCCAAAATTGACGAAATAAAATGAAAAAGATTCCAATTTTATGTCTTAAATGAAATGAGTGGACTAGAATCGGCAGTATTATAATAGATAGATAGTATGGTAGAAAGATTCATCTATTTCTTTCTACCATACTATTTATTAGTTAGATTGTTGTTATAAAGCTGCCCCCTGGAATAAAATAAAGATAGAGGCTGTATTTGATATGGATCTATATATCAATCTACAATATTATCTTGATATATGTGAATATCAATTCCATATATGGGATTGACATAGCATCCAATTCCAGTTATTTGCTATATCTATTTGTTCTGATCAATCTGAATTATTCCTATGTCTTATAGTTTGAATTACTATATTTTTGATTTCCAATATAAATCTCGGTATCTATTGAGAGAATCAAATCAATGAAGCAAAAGCGATAGATATAGGCATATTCAAAAAATCACGTAGTAATCTTTTTTTTTAACATTCCCAAGAAGTAAACCATTGATAGTAGTTCCACGGGCATCGAAAAGGAAGAGTAAACCTCACTGATTTTTAACGCCTGAACCATGATATGAAATAAGTCGATAAAGTCTAAATCCAATTTCCAAAATTCGAAAGCGGTAAATGCGCAATATGTGACTCACCTGACGATCTTATTCTACATAGTATCTCGTTAGACAACCACTATGTTTATATCCTTTATTTCTCATACAAAGTGCGTATACACTTAACAAAACCACTTCTTCTTTGAACAGTAAAGAGAGAAACAAATAAAATAAAAAAAGGGTCCGGCCCTCCTCAGTATCACCTAGGAAGAGGCCATTGATTGGAATAGAAAATTTAGGAAGAATTGCCTTCGAATAAATTTCCTGGGATCCTCTTCCTTTCGAACTACAAACATGGGAATCGTTGAAATAGCTCTTTGATTGAAAGAGGATGATTCCTATAATACATTACTCCAGTCGAGTCCAATGGAATTTCAAAATTAAGATATTTTGATTTTGTTCCAAACGTGTTGTAGAACCGTCTAGAAAGCAATTGATATTGATACAGTTTGCTTCCTTAACTCAATTAGTAGGACCCCTAGAGTCCACTCCTTCCCCACACTACGAGTGAAAGGGAAAAAGTAAAGACAACCATTAAAGCAGCCCAAGCAAGACTTACTATATCCATATGAATTATGTCCCCTATCTCTAGAAATATAAAGGAATTGTTCCATTATTCCTCACTAATAATAGTAGAATCAATGGCGCAGAGTCAAAAAGAACGAAAACCATTAATAAACCAATCCAAAAAATTCGCTCATTTTAGAAGAAATTCCTATATTATTGATAATCGGGAAAGATTAAACCCAAGCAAAATCCGCAGTAACATCTCAAGGGAATGTTACTAATGGAACATGTAGGAATAATAGGTCCTATTCTTTTTTTGTTGACCCTCATTTCAATTGATTGGATGCTTGAGCACTGAGATATTTTCGTGAGTTCCTCGTATATAATAAAGTATCTTCCGCCCCCTCCCACAACTTTTTCGATTTCCTATCGGGCTCGCCAATCTAATCCAAGGTCCAGTCATTATACAATGGATTAATAATATAAAATTTGGATTTGTAGTAGAAGGTAATTGCGAAGTCTTGATAGCCCCTCTAGCATTCGAATATTTACTTGAAAGCTAAGCCTAAATATGCAATGCAAGGATATTTAGAATTTTTTAGAAAAACACCCAGACCAGGTGTTTAGAATCAAACAAGTATCAACAGTCTACTTTCTCTGCTTCTGCTGGCGAATCATTCGGCGGGTTATATCAACAGAAGCAAAAAAGAGATTTCCAGTTTTTTGTTGATCAGGCGACACCCGGATTTGAACTGGGGAAAAAAGGATTTGCAGTCCTCTGCCTTACCACTCGGCCATGTCGCCAAAATGCTACAAATACAAAATAGATGAAAACTTTCCCGGATTACTGAACTGCTTTTTTATTGTACTTGCACCTTGAGTTCTGTTTTCCTTAATTTTTCCTAAAAGTCAAAGAAATCCTAATCCTTCTTCCCTTTTGGTTGGGTTTGATTCATCCTTTCAATTTCGATTGAGTCTAGCTCAAAATTCATAATGTTCAAAACTTTCTCTTACCTTTCTATTGAAAAATCAAATGTGGATTTTCAGTCGCAAAATACAAAATTCAACTTTCTGAAAATAGGACCCATTAACTATTGACTTAGAATGCATGAATGATTCTTGGATTTGAATCTCCAAATTTTGGTTTCCTAATGACATAAGAAAATACAACTTGATATATGATATAGAACTAATCAGTATGGATTTTTTCATGGATTTTTTGATTGAAAAAATCCCTCTCAATTTTCATTATTAATAATAATTATAACAACAATTATGAGTATATGTAAACCCCCCAAGATAAATTGTTAGACGGATATCTATTATTTATATATGTTCCCGATATAGAATTATCAGATATCAGAAAAGTATCATACTTCAATTTGAATTTTGAATTGAATAGAAAATGGAAATTCTGTTTTCGGAGAGCACAACCCGTGTTGCCCCGAATAGAACATAGAACGACAATAAAACAATAAAAGAGAAGAAAGATAGATATTCTAGATATCTCCACACGTGTTTAAGCCATACAAACCTTCTTTTATTATACACTTCACAATCGTATTATACTCAAAAATTCGTAAACAAAATCTCTCTCTTCTCTGCGAATCCTTTTTTGTTTTGAACAACGAAATCCATAACATAAGGGGCGGTTAAATGCTAAAAAACCAATTCGAATTCTATATATTCTTTCTGATTTTTATGCCTTTATCTCAGCGAAAAGATCAAATGTCCAATCCATTTATTTTTCTGGTATTCAAGCAGGTTGGAATATGTATTATCATAATATCATAATAATGGTAGAAATGGAATCATTTTTCTTTTTATATTCTATACAAAATTCTATAACTTAATTAATAAGTCTAAGTAGCAGAAGTC